TTCTTGATCAATGGAGGAACAATATCACACTTTTTGTTCAATAAGATACCAAAGTGGAAGTGGATGATTGACTCCCATACTAGAAAGAATCACAGGAAATCCTTTGATAACACGGATTCCTATTTCTCAATGATATCCTGCGATCAAGACAATTGGCTGAATCCCGTAAAAGCATTTCATAGAAGTTCATTGATATCTTCTTTTTATAAAGCAAATCGACTTCGATTCTTGAATAATCCACATCACTTCTTCTTCTATTGTAACTGTAACAAAAGATTCTCTTTTTATATGGAAAAGGCCCGTATCAAGAATTATGATTTTACGTATAGACAATTCCTCAATATCTTGTTCATTCGCAACAAAAAATTTTCTTTGTGCGTCGGTAAAAAAAGACATGCTTTTTTGGAGAGAGATACTATTTCACCAATCGAGTCACAGGTATCTAACATATTCATACCTAACGATTTTCCACAAAGGGGTAACGAAAGGTATAACTTGTACAAATCTTTCCATTTTCCAATTCGATCCGATCTATTCGTTCGTAGAACTATTTACTCGATCGCAGACATTTCTGGAACACCTCTAACAGAGGAAGAAATAGTCAATTTGGAAAGAACTTATTGTCAACCTCTTTCAGATCTGAATCTATCTGATTCAGAAAGGAAGAACTTGCATCAGTATCTGAATTTCAATTCAAACATGGGTTTGATTCACACTCCACGTTCTGAGAAATCTTTACCATCCGAAACGAGTAAAAAATTGCGTCTTTGGCGAAATTGGCTAAAGAAAGGCGTTGAGAAAGGGCAGATGGGTAGAACCGTTCAACGAGATAGTGCTTTTTCAACTCTCTCAAAATGGAATCTATTCCAAACATATATGCCATGGTTCTTTACTTCGACAGGGTACAAATATCTAAATTTGATATTTTTAGATGCTTTTTCAGACCTATTGCCGATGCTAAGTAGCAGTCACAAATTTGTATCCAATTTTCATTATATTATGCACAGATCAGGATGGCGAATTCTTAAGCTAAAATGGCGAGCTCTTAAGCTAAAATTGTGGGGATTGTGGGCACCGATAAGTGAGATTTCAAGTGATATTTCATGGAAGTGTTTCCGTAGGCTTCTTCGGGTCGAAGAAATGATTCATCGAAATAATGAGTCACCGTTGATATCGACACATCTGAGCTCGCCAAATGTTCGGGAGTTCCTCTATTCAAGCCTTTTACTTCTTCTTCTTGCTGGATGTCTCGTTCAGGTACTTCTTTTCTCTGTTTCCCTAGACTCTAGTGAGTTACAGACAGAGTTCGAGAGGATAAAATCTTTGACGATTCCATCATACACGATTGGGGTGTACAAACTTGTGGATGGGTATCCTAAACCTGAACCGAATTCTTTCTGGTTAAAGAATCTCTTTCTAGTTGCTCGGGAACAATTAGAAGATTTTCTAGCAGAAATACTGGGTTTTGCGCAATTTGGTGGTGGTCCCGCTTATGGGGTCAAATTTATACAGAAGATATTTTTCAATCTCATCGATCTCATAAGTATCATACCAAATCCCACCAATCGAATCACTTTTTCGAGAAATACGAGACATCTAAGTCATACAAGTAAAGAGATCTATTCATGGATAAGAAAAGGACAAAGGTTTCAGACTCATGATGAAATAGAATCCTGGATCGAGACCTGTGATTGGTTTTTGGATAAAGAGAGAGTTTACTCGTTTCATTTCTCCACCTTAAGGCCAGAAAAAGGGATTGATAAAATTCTATGGAGTCTGACTCATATTGATCATTTAGTAAAGAGTGACTATGGTTATCAAATGTTTGAACAAGCGGGAGCAATTTACTTACGATACGTAGTTGACATTCATCAAAAGGATCTAATGAATTATGAGTTCAATACATCCTGTTTAGCAGAAAGACGGATATTCCTTGCTCATTATCAGACAATCACTTATTCACAAACCTCGTGTGGGGCTAATAGTTTTCATTTCCCATCTCATGGAAAACAAAAAACCTTTTCGTTCCGCCTAGCCCTATCCCCCTCTAGGGGTATTTTAGTGATAGGTCCTATAGGAACTGGACGATCCTATTTGGTCAAATCCCTAGCGACAAACTCCTATCTTCCTTTCATTACGGTATTTCTGAACAAGCTGGATTTGAAAATAGCTATTGATGATCTCGATCCTGAGGACTATATGGGTGTGCTTGATGATGTGGATATTGATGGTATTGATGATGATAGCGATCCTGCTAAGGACTATATGGGTGCGCTTAAAGATGTGGATATTGATGGTATTGATGATCGCGACTCTATTTATTCGAACTTGGACTCGGACCCGGAGCTGAGGGAGGAGTATACGGTGGATGATGAGATGCTTAGGTCTATCATCGAGTTGGAAATAGACCTAGCTTCTATCAACTTGCAATTCGAATTGGCAAGAACAATGTCTCCTTGCATAGTATGGATTCCAAACATTCATGATCTGTATGTGGATG